CGGTTCCGCCCTTCTTATCAGTAGGTTCATCATGGGATGAATCATAAGCGGGCTGGCTCATACGCATAGACTTCTCATTGGAATCAAACTAAAAAATCAGTCTCGTAATAGCAACTAAGTCTGCCAAACAGACAAGAGACTAAGATTCCCAGTCCTAATAAATACCACATTCAGTCTTTCAGAGCCTTCCCTTTTGCTATATAATATAACGAGTGGGTGCCATTCTAGATTGATTCTCGTTTTTCGTGATTGAGGGTGGTTAAGACCATGCGTCCTAAGGGCATGGGCAGTGGGTATGAAATGAACTCCTACTCCAGCTCTACCCAACCCATTTTCTTATAATATAAGTTCCCTATTGAGTGTAGGCGTCTGTTAAGTTCAGGTCTTACAGAGCATCACTAACTCAATTCTTCAGATCAGGGTCTGTTCGGGGAACATATCTCGTTGGATGGATGTCGTTACCGCTAAGTGACCTTTCCCAAATGCTGACTACTCTAATATAAGTAGTATATGCATTCCCTCGGAAAAGAGAAGTGGTTTTGAAAATCCTTATATACGTCTATTCTGCCCTGCTGTTCCTTCCTTCCCGGCCTCCCAAAGCTAAAAGAGAAGCTGCTTAAATGAAAAACACACGTGGATATCTAAAATCATGCGATAGAACACCTTTTCTGACATCAGGAGATGAAAGCTTCAAGCCAATCGGGCAGGAAAAGCATGAAGTAAGCGCAGTAAGCAGTAAACAATGAATGACAGTCTGTCAGTAAGTACGCATTTAGCGATGGGAAAGATTCCATAGATAGAGTAATGAGGGGAGGCTCGTCGAGACCTAATTCCCTATCACTAGATAAACAGGCACAGCAGACGATCCCGGAGGACTCACTAGAAAGCCCAATAGCCGATTTGTGAACATGATTATCTGCAACCCCCTGAAACAAGGACCATAGCAGTACTTGAACCTTCGACTTGTGGTTCCACTCTGACTCTTGCAAAAGTTGGAGAATCCACTGCTAGGGGAATGGGATGGATGTCACTTGCAAGTCTTCAGAAAGGGGCGGGCCTGATTTCGATTCCGCAAGGGAGGCGGAATGGGATTCATGCAGAGAGGCGCGAGTGGAATACTTGTCACGAGCCGGAGAGGAGACTGTGGCACTGACTTTCGGAATTGAATGCGCAGGGGACAAATGCCAAAGCAAATGCACAGAAGAAGCTCTTAGTCTTTCAGAGCCTTAACATCAAATCCTTCCTCCTCAGAGGTCCGCAAAAGAAAAGGAAGGCACCCTCCCCAGCACGAACAAGAAAAGAGAACCTGCGCCCCCCAGAGCCTGAGCTGAACCCTTGCACCCCCTCGGTCGGTGGCAGATGTATGCTCTGTCTTTCTATCCCATCCAAATAGATAGCACATTCCTGCCTGTCCTGCGGCACATGCGGTACCCGCTCTTGTTCTTGATGTGGCTCTTTCGGAAGTTGCGGAAGATAGGAGCGAAGCCTGTTCTTTCTGCGGCAGTTGTGGATGCGCTTGACTGATTTCTGAGTATCCCAGTACAGCTGTCTTGTTCAAGCTATGGATCTTATATAGAGAAGGAGTGTGAAAGCTAGCTCTTGAAAGCAGTGCTAAATCACACATCAACCCCACGAAAGATGGCTTTTTTGGGCTTGGAAGCTGGAAGAAAAGACAGATTCTCCTGTCTTCCTCTCTTAGTGTGCCAAGCATGAATAAATGGCAAGGGGGGATAAGCAAGAGCTTGCTTACTTTGAATCTTTCTCATAGCCGCGTGGACAAGAAGGAAAGCTGTCTGTGAATAGAATCAATCCCTTCTCGAAAGCCTTAGGAAGAGTTCATAGGCACAGTACGGGGATCGAACTCGAAGGAAGAAAGTAGCCTACAAGTTTTCAATCAGCCAAAGGAACGAATCCAAGTCTTGTCTTTTGTCCTCTACGGAAAGGCCAGCCATCGGATCTCTTCTCTGAGCTATCTCGGGCTGTCGCTTGGAAACACAGAAATATGGTCTATTAGTTAACAAAGGAATAGTTGGTAGAAAGCTATGCTGTTGGGTTGGGAATCAAGGCAGACTACCCAGAGAGTTGCTGTTCCCCCGTTTCCCCCAGAGCAAGCAGCATGCGGTGTACGGTCACCAAGAGCAGAAAGCTCGCGGAGACTACTCATAGTAATATGCTGTTGAATCAAGAAGCGGATATCTAATAAGCGCTAGAACAAACAAGAAAGGCTACTGCTCTATTATATAAGCAATTACCATATGCTCCTGTTAGGAATGCTGATTGGCAGATTCATTTGTCATCTGAAACCGACGCCACTCGCTCTTCGTTATCTATGGCAGGCTGATCTTGAGTTCATTCCACGAGGGGCTCTTGTTGGCCACTTAAACACAGATTGATGTAGCTGATTCGATCTATGATCCCGAACAAGGGCCCTTGCCTTCGAATCAATAAGGAATAAGGTAGGATCCCCTTTTCCAAGTTCAAGTTATAGACTCACGACGCATTCTTATCAATGACTCCATGACGTATCCTTTTGGATAGCTATAGCAGAAGCAGCACTTCAAGCTTCTCTTCCGTCTACCGATCCGCGGTCTGCCATAAATAGCGCTTTCTTTTTTCACTTCGGGTATAGTCGGGTATAGATAGTCTCGAATTGCTATAGGCATGTGTGCTTTTGGTATGCCATTCCTGCCACCAAATAGGGAGGCACAGGAGGTGTCTCACGACTATTATGATATTGCCGAGGGGCGGCTGGAAGAGAGAGGTTCCGCGGCGAAAGAAAAGGAGTCCGCTTGAAAGGAGACGTGAAGAATGATTGAACCCAGATCAATATAAGGGGCCTGCCTACGACCTTAATGGGGAGTTTGGAGTGTGACCTGAGCAGTGGCTTCGCACCTTACCCATGTTCGAATGAGAAATTGTCTATTGACGAAATATGTTATGTAAGGTCTTTTAAAAAAGACCCTTCTACTCTTTGATTCTGGCATTGGACCCTGCCCTTCCGCTTCCATGTAGATGAGCTAATCAAGCTCAAACCAAAGACAATGCAAGACAATCTTCGCCATATCAATACTTTGGAGCCCTCGATAGGGAAACACCCACGACAGCGCCTAAACTCATATTTGTGATTAGCAAAGTTTACCCTGTAGATCATCCACAATTGAGGACTCGAGTGGAACAACCACTAGCAGCATTTGTATAAGCAGGTCTTGCAGAGCCTTCTCGCTTTGAGCGAGGAAAAGGGGCTACCCATGTCTTTTGCAGCATAGGGGGAAGTAGAAGGCGAGAGCTATTGAATAGCGGCAAGCCGTCCACCTAAGACGGGTTTTCTATAGAAAAATGGCAGAATAAATTCCTCTAGTTACCCTTCAGGGATCTCGAAACCAAGGTTTTCCCTAATGAAGTTTGACTTCCCGGCACAGCCTTTCCAATTGGACCCTTCATTGTGGCAGTGGTTGAGGCGGAAGGGGGTTCTTCAGCCAGGTCTAGGTCAACATACCATTATTATATAGGATATTCTATAGGAGGCCGATCTAGAGAAATCATCCTCGGCAGACGTATCGTTGGAAGGGCCTAGCCCAATTCTTCTAGACCAATCTAGGGTAGGTTGAAAGACACGCGGCCATGAAAGTCGATCTAAAAGTACATTCTTCTAGTACTAAGAAGGGGATATCTTCTTTCGTAAATGCTTTATTCGTTCGCAGGTTACCAGTAGGAGTTCAATTCGCAAGTTCTCAAACAACAGGAGCAGCAGAGCAAAATCAGACTGATTGTCTTCTTCCGTAAACCCGTACACAGGCCAAGGCTTCTCGAAGTCAAGTACAGAAAAGGGAACGAAAGATTGAACTGACCCCACAGGCCTTTTTTGCTATCAAACGAGAATCATTCCTTATCGCCAACAATTCTCATTGCCTCACTTGCCTTTGCTGAGTTAATGGTTCATCATACCTGCCCAGACATGTATCAAAAACCAAAACAAATCACGCCACCGGATGACCTAAAGATTGCGTGGTGACGCCTTAGGAACCGGAGAGGCATATGACTTTCAGTGCCTTCTTCTTTATAACCGAGAGAGAGGATACCTATGAATGAATGCAATTCCGCGGTCAAGGCTTTGAAAAAGAAGGCCAAAACTCAGACAAAAAAAAGACAATAGTCATTCCGCACCGGCATAGGAAAGACAAAATCACTTCCCCTCTCACACCGGGCAGGCCTGCACTCCCAGCGTGAACAAATAAAGAGTCACCATGACTTTGTGGAAAATCGATGGCACCATTCCTACGCTGCCAACTCCATTTAGTACTACTTCTACAGTGCCTCCCTAGCTGCCACAAAACTAGGACGCCTGGCACAACTCTGCAACAGCCCGGGGGAAGATGCAGAGAGTTCTGGTTGTTCTCTTATATATAGCATAGCCCAGCGCTAGGCCTAAGGGACACATGCAGATGTAGACTATAGGTCTTTTTTCCGAGATTGATTCATCTAAGGCTTTCACCATACGAGTTGATCCGGACGGGTCGGAGTCGCAGCCGCAAGCCCGCCCTCCTGCATTAGGCCTAAGGGTGGAAGGCCTATTGATCTATATCCCAGGCAAGGAAGTCTTGAATCTACTTTGAATTCATCTCAAGCCAACCTCTCCTCGGCTTACTACTTCTTTCATAGCACGGAGTAATCTATCCCAAGATCTCAGATTGAAAAGGCAAGCATACAAGGAGACATCAGTGGCTTCGGTCCTATCCTCGCGCGAACCAAAACCTGACACTTTCTGACTTTGCTTACTGAGGCTGCTCTAGGTCTTGCAGAGCCTTTCTTTCAAACAGTTCCTACTGGTAACCTCACACTTTTGAATCGTAAAACAACCATCATCTCTCGATGAATATGCCCTTTCACCACATTGTGGATAATGGGAATCCCCGAAACCATAAGACTTCCTCTTTCGAAGCGGGCTTGCCTAAACTAGGATCTCTGTATGATCTATTTGCTCATTTGGAACGACCGGAAGCCTCGTTACTACATAAGAGATTTCCTCGAGAGAAGACGATGCCGCCTTTCCGATTGATCCCTTGCTAATGGCGCATTCTGAACTAAGATAGCAAAAAGTGATAGATTGTCACTAAGTGATGCCTTGGCTTTATTCTACGGAAGAAGAGGCTCTGAAAGACCATTAGAACTATCAAGACTGCAATGAACAACGTGTTTTTGAACAAAATGCATGGAGAACGCAGGTGGGCATATGGATAGGGTCTGATTGGTGTGATTATTTGACAGTTAGAACACTAGGCATAGAGGAAAGACAGCGTAGCCTTAGGAGGAGAACGTTGATCCGTAACAGGATTGACACCGTCTCTGAAGAGTTGGACTGCTTTCCCGAACAGAGGTGTAGCTAACTGGAAAAGCTGAAAACTCTACAGCCAAACCAAAAGTCCAGTTATTCTGAACTGGTATCGATGCATGGAACACTGAATCCCCAATGGAACAACACCAATAGGAAAGACCAGACTAGAAGACGGAGGCGGAAGGCGGGACTCTCTCACAAGGAAGAAAGTTCCGTTCTGGGTTATGCTGCTTTTCTTCCTTGCCCTTGGAAGTGGAGGCCAGGATCAGAGTGAAGCCGTAGGTGTAAAGGTGTGCTTACATATGGTCTTTGCAGTGGATGGGCTCTCGACGCGACGAACAGACCGACTCGGGAATGGCGACGATGAACTACCTGGGCGCCCTAGAACCAGGACCCGGAAAGGCTACTGAGCCACTTGGCCTCGTTCACTCCTAAATCAGTGAATCCGGATTCGGAAGTGAACTCCGAAATCACTTGCTAGCTTAAGGCTGAAGAGTTCTCCCTTCTAACCAAAGGGAAACCAAGGAAAGCAGTCAAGCCGAAACCAGTGCCATCCTCAAATAACCCAATAGGCGTACGAATATCTGCTTCGAAAGGACCAAGACAGTCTTTATTCTTAGTGATAAAAGAAGCAGTCGATTAGTGTAAGGAAAGCCTGACCTTAAGGCCCTAGCTTTGTTTCGGGGGAGAAGAAAGGATCCCTGAGTTCCCTTGCGATGCTAACTCCAAGGAAGGAGCTGAGAAAGAGTTGTTCTGGATTGCTTTGACCCGAGCCCCCTACGGACGACTCGAAAACTCTCCCTAGTGAACTGGTAGCAAAATGAAAGAAGAACTGGGAATGGTGCTTGCATGGAATGAGGCAAAGAGCAAATTGTGGATAGTGCGAAGGTACATCTCTTTCGGGTCGGTGATTCCGTCCTGTCTTTGTTTTTGGTCCATTTCTTTCAGAACCTTCAACTAGTGCTGTGACATATAATTGTTATAGCCTTTTCGCATCTGGTCTTTCAACCTATTTTTCACTGAGTTTTTATACTCTTTTTGGTCAAATTGATCCTTTTATAGGCGAAGCAGTCGTCCTTTTGTTCGTATCCGGGGTCAGCTCCTTTAAGAGCCAGCAGCTCTTGCCGGAACTTGCGTTCTCATGCCCAGAACCCGTAGCGATGGATTGGGAGAAAGAGCTAAAGCGATAAATTGGTTTTCTTATCCATCGGTAGACTTTTGAAAGAATAAGTAATAAGTCTCATTTGAATTTACTTAACACATGCATATTTTGTGTCATGTCTTTATCTCCTAAAAGACAATATAGTGTTTTCTCTCTCCAAGCCAAGTTAGAATCGAATTTATGGGACTAGACCCAGTCTCATCTCTCTCTTTTCTCTTTCGTTCGTTTCGATAGTCGCTTTCTAAAGTCTTCAAAAAAGACCCCTATAAATAAGACATATAGGGGTCTTTTTGAAATAGTATAGTGGTATCAGAATGTATCTTGTGATCTTGCATCTTCCTGACATACTGGAGTGATAACATTTGAATTTCTCCCTAATTAGAATTGGTCACGATGACCAGCCCCTCTGCATGTTGTGCAAAGACACGATCTCGATCTTTCATTCCAGTATTGGACAATTTCCCTCCTTCATCTGTATAAAGTACTCCGGTTTGAGGTCTACCTAAGAAGACCCTTTTCTCTGATTTTGGAACCTACGGTTGATCTTCCCATAAATTCATCTTCCTCGCCGGCTTTAGTGCCAATTGAAGAGAGAAGAAGCGCCCCAACCTTCGGTGGATGGAGAGCGCTTTGCCAAGACTTTGTGACTTCCCCCTTTCCCGATTTAAAAGCTGTCGGCAGGACGGCTAAGACCTGGGCAGCGGGTTCTGATCTCAGCACAACGTACCGATACGCTATCTTCTAGTAAAGTAGTAAACCAAGACATCCCCTCTTTTCTAGGGGGAAAGGGGAATGGAGGAAGCTGTCGATACGCAGCAATATATAAAATGCTACAACCTACTCATTTGACCCCAAGCCCATAGTGGAAAGTGTCAAGCCCTCACTCGATAGAGCTCGCATTCAAACCTGCCTCGTACTCTAGGTCTGCAAGCCTTAGGGCTTCCGCTAAACAAACCAACCTTACTCTATCAGTCTAATAAAATCAAGTTCGCGATAAAGGCTAGCTGCGGGCGGTGTCGTTATTGGACGAGTTGACTTCTTCAGCGGGAGCGATAGAGTTGTCCCATCTCAATTCATAGATCCGATGCCCGTGCAAAGAAAGAATTGCATTTCTAGAGTAGGCAAAAGAAGCAAAGCAAAGGAGTGTATACTGGCTCACTTTCTCAAGTGAGCGTCTTAAGAAACCTTAGCTCGAATAAGGGCTAAGCCTCTAAACAAACTATGATCTGCAAGACCTTGATTTTCATTATTAAGTGCTAAGCGGCCGGCTAAAAGTAAAAAAAGGTGTGTGCAAGGGGTGCTCTTGTTCGACTTAATAAGTATGAGAGTAGCGAAGCGCTTTCACGCCGCTTTGAAAGCAAGTTGATTAGATACCAACTTCCAGCGACCTCGGTTCCACGTTTGACTCCTTCACTGCTATAGTTATTGTGAAGCTCTTACTGCCTGCTATTTATGTACAAAGGCTCCCTGAGCTTTCGTTCGCCCCTCCCTGTCTTACTGAGCCGCCTAAGCCAAGTCACCCATGCATGCAATCTTCCTTATTCTAGTAAGCTAAATAAAGGGAGGCACAACTAACTTAACTAAGCGATCATAAACCTTCTTCCCGTCTTGCTGGATCCTACCCTCTTCTCATCACTGTGCTCTTGGTAAAGTCATTTTAGTCTCGGAAGGGCTTGGCTTGATCGGAAGAGCTCTCTTCAATGCATTGGCACTTCAAGTGAACCTTAAGACCTAACTTGACTTCCTCTATTTCTTCGCTTCCTTAGCATCATGGACTGCGCTCAACCTAATAGAAGATCTAGGTCACAAGTGAGTAGAAGAGGTGAGAGAAAGCAGCCTCACAAGCGACGTATATAGAGGTCACAAGCGATCCATTGCTCAAGCCTCGATTTGATATTCAAGGACCGTCAAGAGCCACTTAAGCACCTGCTTCAGAACGAAGCTCATATCTGACGGCTCCACCTTCATGACTCATGTTTCGCTCAGCCCAAAAGAGAAAATCAAAGCTTTCGACCTCGCTCACGCGTACTTGATGTTTAACGTAGTCGAAGGTTCTGAAAGAAGCGGAACTGATTTAGTTTAGTAAAGGAAGGAAAGCCTTAAGACATGGGGATCAAAGCATGCTGCTGGCGGGTCAACTCATCTATTGCTTGCCTTAGTTCCAACTAGAGTTATGACTGGTCCTGTCATCAGCGACGGGCGGATTATCGCCTTTACTCGAAGACCGACTACGAAAGCAATGGAGTTCTCATTTGGCAAAACAACCAATGCAACCTCTATTTGGCAGCAGAACCTAAGACTCTTTCCTTAGCACGGAACCTCTCTTTCGCCGGCTTACTTGATAAAGACTAGAATGTTGTTTTGATTTGCCGAGATGGTGAAACAAGGGTATACTCATAGAAGAAAGCTGGAAGGCAGTAGCTTGACTAGAAAAGGAAAAGGCTTCACTCATTTATCAGTCTAATTTTTCTACTTAGTCAACTAATCGACTCCATCTCCCACTCCTGGTTCTATCAAACTAGACACGGAATACCTGGAAATGAATAGCTGACTTCAGCAGGCATAGAGACCATAAGCTTTCTCTCCAGTACTTTGTCCACCGATCCTTCTGTCCATGCTCCTATCTATACTGCAGCTTTCACTCTACCAACTGAATCCTTATCTATATTTAGATATGAACCTAAACCAGTAACTGAATCCTTATCTGTCGAGGCTACTAGCTATCGGCCTGTAAGGTATGCGTAGCGAGGTAGCTAATCATACATGTAGAGAATCTTTGACTGGGCTGGGTTATAGCGATGAGAGCAGCGGGGCAAATCCGAGGCGAAGACATGGGCATGTAGAGAGAGAAACCACTGGATGGTAGGTGTCGTCCGGCCTTGATCCAGAGCCATTCGTTGATCCTGAATCACCTCGTTTAAGCAGCACGAGTTGCACCGCCATCACCAATAGCGGGATAGGCAACTGAAGAGAAAGAAAGCAGCAGCATAGCATCATCTATAAGTGCGTATTTCCCTTCCCCCCTGCTAGGAGAGGCTCGAGAGACCTAAACGAGACTCAATTTAGGTCTTTTAAAAAAGACCCCTTCTTTCTCTCAAGATCCTTGCTATCGAGACCGTGTGAGACGGCTGAGTCACCTTTTGTGTTGACCGCTCAAATCCCAGGCCAACTGACTAGTTGGGATGTGTCGACCTTTTTTGCGAGGTCGTATATCTCATTTCTTGAAAGCAAGGATTTGGAAGCTTTGGGGGAGAGCATCACATAGGACGGGAACGAGCGTATACAAAGAAGGAGGAATGTGCAAACCAGGTCAGAGTTGGGACGGGAACGAGCGGGAGAATCAAAGTCGATCGCCAGCTCCACGCCAACATGCTACTGACCTTTAGGTCACGCGGGGGACGGGTATGAGTTAGTCATCCGAGCTACTAACCTGGTAGGTTGGCCGGGTTGGTTCTCTCCTGGCACAAAGAAAGCAAAATCCATCAATCAATGAGCCAAGGAAAGAGCATAAATGCCAGAGCCACTAGTCTGGCTTTGCTTACTTTTTCTTTCTTTAAGATCAAAATCAAATCAATGAAATTCTTATAACCGAATGAACTCGATCTACTAGTTCTCTTATGCCTTAGATCAAAACTCTTTATTTCATCTGTCTTTCTCAATCAGTTTGAAAAATCAGACGAGATTGGATGAATGTTCAGCGAACGGAGCTTGATTTTATATAGGTCCCACAATGGACAAAGAAAAGAGAACCCTTTCTCCCCATATTTTGAATTGCAAGTTGGCTCGGTCTTTTCAATTAGTTTTTTTAGGCATGCCCCTCACTCTTCCACTATTTCTCACTAGAAAGCTATAAGCAGGCGGATATGCGTAGGTTCTTTTTGTGCTCTCGTTGCTTATCGCCTTTTCCTGTAGATTGGGGAATTGCTTCCAGAAGTCTTCCCACTTCTTCTTTGATGTTATGGTCGTGTACTTTCCTTTCTGTTCCGGCGGGCCTCAACCTCGTTCATAATTTGTTCTTTATTTGATTCCCCTTTCCTTTTCTAGTCAAGCTACTACGTACCTTACTCTATCTTTTCATTTCTTCAATATATCCCCGCGCTGGTGAGTAATGATTCCAACTATTTCTCTTTATTCTTTCTATTTGTGAACGGTCTCCTAATCTAGCTTCTTTCTCTTCTTTTATATGTTCATCAAAGACAGATTTGCTTTCTCTTCCATTCTCTTCTTTTGGTTGATACATTCTTTATTCAGCTCGTCTTCGACTTAGCTCCCAAAGCCGGGACAATGATTTCCTAGTCCATTTTCCTATCCAGTGTAAAGCTGCTTTGACAAAAACATAAGGTTTCTGAATGAAATGTTGGTCTTGCAGAGCCTTAAGGGCCCTAGTTGTCATGCTTACTCTCATCTGAGAAGAAGATAGCCAGACGGGAACCTTCTCTTTCCGTAACGAGTTTTCATTCGATCACCTTCGCCTACCGTCAGAACCGCAGCGCGAAACCAACCTATATGAAAGACCTCATTGATTTGTCACGAGAAGGAATAGACAAAGTCAGAAAATAGATAGGCGAACCAGTTGTCTTTGCTTTTCTTTTGGAGTCCGTCCCATCTCTGAAGACGAGGGAAGGGTATCGAGATTTAGCGTAGAATGAAAGCGCGGGATACAACGGTAGGGCTCTCACATCTCCTGATGCTTGGGTACTAGTCCTTCGTATACTGCTTTCCCATCCAATAGCTATTTCGTGCCGTATAAAGAAAAGAGAGGCTTTTAAGCAGGTGCCGTCCTATCTGTCGGTCCGTGGGTAGGGCAGCGTGCCTGTCTTTCGAAGGTGAAGGAGGCCAGGGTAGGTTCTCTCGTGAATCCCCTGCAGGCTGCCTGCATTCTTTCACCGAATTGGCTTCTACGGCTCGACAGTGGGGTTTAACCATTTACTTTATAAAGAATCGGTTCTTGCGCTCTCTCTGTAGAGATAGTCGGTGGTCTCGCAGAGCCTGGCCTTCTTGGCTTTTCTTTCCCTTTCCGTTCATCCTTGGTTTCTGGCTTCAAAATGTGCTTTTATAAGGCTTCGCTCCTCTGTCTTTTTCCCTTGCTTCTGGCTTTCCAAGCGGGAAAGAGCTAACCAGCTGACCGAAGCAAAGAGCATCCATTCGGTTGTTTTCCTCTCTGAAAGGTTGCGCCGGGTGGGAGAAGCCGATCGGAGAAAGGGCTGATTTTCTTGTGCCTTTCAATGCCTGATAGGTGAATTGAATCAGACAAGGATCGAATAAAAGAATCATTGTCTGATCTCGTCTTATTAGCTAGGTCTTTGATCTCGGTTCGCTCGGTATGACCTAGACAAACTTGGGGCCTCTCAATGGAATTCCTCTTCGGGTTTCTGTGAGAAGAATTTGAAATAGAAGAATTTCACCAGGGGGTAAACGGATTCACTTTTTGACCCCTGGAAGTCCCTTGTAGCACCCTCCGAACTTCCCTCATTTGGCCTCCTTTTTGGCCCGAGGAGAGGGGGCAGCTGGCCTAGTCGGATGAGTTCGTTCATGCGGCCCAGTGATGGCAAAAGTTCCAAGGCTTTCTTCATCTTCCGATGACGGATGTAGCTAAATGTCTGGCATAGTATGGGTACTTTGTTGGAAATGTCAGCTAAGGAGTCCGCTGCTAGGGAGTCAGGGAGTAGCTGATCGATCAAGCCGCTAAGGAGTCAAAAATGCTAGCCGAAGGGGTGTGCGCGATAGAAGGACCTATTGTTTGTAGTCGGCATAACCTGATTTTCTTCTCATACGATAACTTTCACTTGAGATGGAGATCTGCCTTCTCAGGAGCAGCTAAGTAGAACTGCGTCAAACTGCTAAGTCGAGGTTCTGAAAGACAGACATTGATGAATTCAAATGGATGAATTCCAAAGGTTGGTTTCAAAGGCTCATTAGGGAATCACTAGAAGACTCAAATCGTAAGCAGAATAGCTAGTTTAGGACCCCAGCCCATCCGCATGAAGAGAGATCGTGCGAGAATTCACTCTTTCATAGTGCCAAGTTATCTGTCGCCCGGCTGCAGAGGAGATCCTTCAATGAGCTCACTTTCTCCACTAGGAAGATGAAACAACTTCCGTTGAAGTCGGCTTCTCAGAAGGGAATTGGGCTTGCTAAGTTTCGTCGATAGTAGAGATGCGCAAAGTCAGATCTGAAGTTCCTTCTACGAATGGAACTCGACGTGCTGCCAAATTGACGGGGGTTTTGCGACTGGATGCGGCGGACGTATCCGAGCCCCTATGATCGCTCTCTATAGCCCTTTCTCTGCAAAATCTATCCCAAGGTTGAAGGCAGATATAGGCTATGGATGGATATCAACCAACTCTGATTATTAAATAATTTCCCCCATTACATTCATAGGGCATCTCTAAACTATAGGGTGCCCCCTGACTGTACCGAGACAGAGCTTTTTTGGTTGATTGCACGGGGTAAAAAGACCCAGGAGCAAGCCTAGCTCCGAAAAGGGCGTAGGTGGTTCCCTAGCTATAGGTTCTGAGGGCAATTCTTCATCTAAGGTCAGGCTTCACTATTCATATCCGGCTTTCAATCACTTATAGGTCTCGGGCTCAAGCCCTGACCCTACCTATTAAGAAGGTCCCCTTCTCACCTCCTCTTCGAAATCAGCCACGAGGATCAGTTGTCAGACAGATAAAGAGGGCATTAGAAGTGAGAGTTTGTGGGCGGCTGGCTCAAGGCCGGTTGAACTGCCGACTACTCTTGATCCATCGATTCTGGACTGGTCAAACATTCGGATAAGTGCCACGTGGGCTGGCATGATCAATTGATCCACTTTTCCCACACGGGGAGATCAAAAGAGTAGACTGACCATGGGCGCTTACGGAGGAAGCTTCTAGATCTAAGGGAGGTCACTCAATCTATTGACCTAGCTAGGGGCTAAGGAGTGAAAGATGCCATTAAAAAGAAGCAAGGGGGCCATATGGTGGACTCACCGAGAGGATACGACTATGGATGAATGGGTGATATAGAAAGGCTAAAATCGTAAGCAGAATAGCTAGTTTAGGTCCGGGGGATCCCGAACTAAGATATCTCGTGCAATAAGTCATTATTAAATGGCTCAATCCCAGGAAGTCTGATCTAGGAGACCACAGGAACAGGAGACAAATCCATCTGTTCGGATAGGTAGGCAATCACCCATGAGGGCGTGCTATCGCTCAATATGAATACAACAATTATCCAATCAGACGACAGAAAATGGAGATAGAAAGATTATCAGAGTAGATAGGGTGAACTGGATGAATACTGAATTATATAGTATATAATATACAGGTATTCGAAAGCTCAAGTAAAGAGCTAGAGATCCCAAAAGACTCTTAGTAGCAACAGAGCTCTTCTGGACTATTGGTCTACTAACTAGCAATGGGTAAGCGACTAACCTACTAGTTTGAGGGTAGGAGCGAGAAAGGAATAGGCTGGAAAGAGTGAGAATAGTCCCACCTTCGGTTCCATTTCATCTGTCTTTTTTCAACAATTTCATAATCAAGTCTATAGTGATCATGTATCAGCGGGAATAGTGGTACACTTATACTCTGAAGCGACGGTGGTGTAATACCGGTTTGAGTAAGCGAAACCTCCGCTCAACCAACTACAGAGGTGGCGCCCGAACGGGGTCTTCTGCTGACCCAGAAGCTCTTGACTCAGACTTTCTTATTTAGGCTTTCCTTGCATACCCTTTACTCGTACAAAAACGATTTCGTGATAACCTTTTAGGAGAAGTTCGAGAATGGCTTGATTCTCTGTCATCGCATCGAGTTTGAGGACTTTTGAGAGCTGACCACGCCATTTCACGATCGATTCGAAGATGAAAAGTCATGCTTTTCTCATCAGTCAACCTGTCTTCTTCTGGTTTTGGTCTGGTGCCTGGGTATCATAAAGCACTTCTGCTCTGAGTTCTCAAGACCTGCTCCCATGTGCAAGTGCATTCACCCCCAATCAGTGTAGTGAATTCTCATTAGATAGCTTCCTTTTTTCTCCTCACTGGCATGCATTCTGTCTCATGATCGACTGACCTCCCTTACTGTCCTTTGCTTCCTTATCAGAGATGGGCCCCCTTGGCCTTAGGGAAGCGGGGCTGATTTATTGAAAAAGGGGGAGTGAGGGGGGGGTGGGGAAGGCTCAAAGAGCGCCTCACTTTATGGATGGGACATTTGGATCCTCTTTTCCTCTCACCCGGACCCGGTTCTGGAAAGGGTCAACGCAAGGATCTGACTTCGAAGCAATCTCTGGAGTTTTCCCTTATCCGAACGGGTCTTGCAAGAAAATACAATTTCATATTGAGCTCCAAATATACGCTATTGGGATGGGATGGCTCCTACTAGCCCCCCCCTAAGAACCGCACGTGCGAGTTCCCCCGCATACGGCTCAAGTGGCGGAGGCCTTTCCTTCGCGCTTGGTAAGCGCTTCGCTGTAGCCAAGCTTCGACCGCGACTGCTCGTCGCTTCTGGCCGCCTTATTCCGTCACCCGAGA